ATGTGCAATATTGCAATAGTATAATATACACATCAAACAATTTATGAATAACAATCATGTCTGTACGTTACGAGTGCGAAAAACACTTCTAGAGCTTTTCCTGTTTCCGGGGGGTTTACAGGAGTCTTAGAGATCTCAGGAGTTTGGGGGGGGTAGGGGGGGTTTACGCGCAAAAACCGGGGGTGATAATAGGAAAGTTTGGGGAAAATTAAATATCTGATTAAACTTTATGCTCTTGATATCAGTTATGCAATTCTTCTGTTAATATCTTATCACCATTCATACTATTTCTTTTATGCAAGGAAAATGTTCAACCTTGTCTGTCATTTCTGTGTGCACTCTGAGATGTCAAATGAAAGGAAAAAAAAAAAGAGAACCCCCCACACGCTGGAAAGAACGCCCGGCATGGTGGGTAACGAGGAGTATGTATTACCACCATTAACTTATGCAAGCGTCGATGAAAGTATGGGGAATTATAACAATTATAGGACCTGAAATAGGAACCAGATGCCAGGAATAATTCACCTAGTGAAACCCCCACGAATACTTGTCCTTGACCTTCAAGAACCGTTAACATTAAGGAATCAACTGATGGTGGGCTCTTACTACATTAAATATGGGCAATGAATAGGATGGTGGGTACTTGGTATAACTTAACCGGTGAGAGTTGTGATCGGTCTTAAACTATCGTTCAGTGGTTAATAAGGTTTATTGGAATATATTCAGTTATGGTTTATGTACCCCTTAGTTAGAATGGTTTAAACAAATATGTGGTATATTTATCTATGTTTTTGTAAATGATATGTATTAATATATAGGATATGTTTAACATAAAATAATGGTGATAATACATATATGCATTGCGTTTACATGAAAGGCAGAGCCCGGCAAACAATAGTCTAAATTAGGATCCTAGCTTTGGGAGTTAGGGGTGGGGGTTAAAATCCCCTTTGTTTGAAGCAGTAGGAAGGGCTTTAACCTTCGACGTCCGGTTTACAAGACCGGCGCTCTGGCGCTGAGCTACTAGTGCAGGCTCATTCAAGGATTTTGTTTTCTAGTCAGCCGGCGAGAGGGGCGAGGACGAGAAAGAGGAAGAAGTAGAGGAAAGATGCAATTTGTCCAATAATGACGAAGGGGTCCTCAACGGGTATGCCTCCGATTCAGGTGAGGATGGCGACATCTGCAACTAAGAGTCAGAAGAGAAGTTGTGTGATAGGGCGAAATGTTAAGCCTCGTTGTTTGGAGGTGTGAAGAATAGGAACGACTATCAAGACAAGGATCGAGAACAGGAGGGCGAGAACCCCACCAAGTTTATTAGGGATTGATCGGAGGATGGCATAGGCAAATAGGAAGTATCATTCGGGTTTAATATGAGGCGGGGTGACTAAGGGGTTTGCGGGGGTGAAGTTGTCGGGGTCTCCAAGCAGGTTGGGGGAGAAGAGGGCGAGAGAAATGAGGGCGATTAGAAGGACTGCGAAGCCTAATAAGTCTTTGTAGGAGAAGTAAGGGTGGAATGAGATTTTGTCGGCGTCTGAGTTTAGGCCTGTGGGGTTGTTGGATCCGGTTTCGTGGAGGAAAATAAGGTGTACCATTGTTGCAGCTGCAATAATGAAGGGAAGGAGGAAATGGAAGGCGAAGAAGCGGGTTAAGGTGGCGTTGTCTACGGAAAACCCTCCTCAGATTCATTGGACTAAAGAGTTGCCAATATAAGGGACTGCGGAGAGAAGGTTTGTGATGACGGTGGCGCCTCAAAACGATATTTGACCTCACGGGAGGACATAGCCCACGAAGGCTGTTATCATTGTTAAAAGGAGTAGAATTACTCCAATGTTTCAGGTTTCTTTATAGAGGTAGGAGCCGTAGTACAGGCCTCGGCCGATGTGCATATAAATACAAATGAAGAAAAAGGATGCGCCGTTAGCGTGCATGTTTCGAATGAGTCAACCGTAGTTGACATCACGGCAGATGTGGGCAATGGAGGAGAAGGCGGTGGCGATATCGGAGGTGTAGTGTATGGCTAGGAAAAGGCCTGTCAGGATTTGGGCAGCTAGACAGAGCCCTAGTAGAGAGCCAAAGTTTCATCAAACAGAAATGTTTGAAGGGGCTGGGAGATCAACTAGTGCGTCGTTTGCAATTTTTAGGAGGGGGTGGGTTTTTCGGAGGTTGGCCATTATTGTTTCTGTAGTTGAATAACAACGGTGGTTTTTCAAGTCATTAGTCCTGGTTAAAGTCCTGGCAGAAACTATGGTTTATATTATGTTTATATTTTTACTAGGGCTGGTAATAGGTCTTGCGGCGGTTGCTTCTAATCCTTCGCCGTATTTTGCGGCGTTAGGGCTGGTTGCGGTAGCAGGTATAGGGTGTGGGGTGTTGGTGGGGCATGGGGGGTCTTTTTTATCCTTAATTTTATTTCTAATTTATTTGGGGGGAATATTAGTAGTGTTTGCATATTCGGCAGCATTGGCTGCTGAGCCTTATCCTGAGGGTTGAGGGAGTTGGCCTGTACTAGGGGTAATAGTGGCGTATGTATTAGGGGTGGGGATGGCGGCGGTGTTATTTTGAGGGGGGTGATACGAGGGGGCTTGAGTGTCTGCCGATGAATTTGTTGAGTTTTCGGTTTTTCGGGGGGATGTTGGAGGGGTAGCTCTGATGTATTCGATGGGTGGGGGTGTTTTGGTGATAGGGGCTTGAGTGTTGCTGTTAACGTTGTTTGTGGTGTTGGAATTAACGCGGGGTTTAAGTCGGGGGGCCCTTCGAGCCGTTTAATAAAGTAGTAGTAGAAGAGCTAAACCAAAGGTGAAGAAGAAGAGGGAAAGATAGGTTTTGATTATACCCTGCTGAATGTTGTTAGTTGTAGTAATTAGAGGGAGATTAAGGGTAGCAGTTGCTTTTGGGCCCATTTTTTCTAACCATGTTTGGTCGACTGTTTGGGAGGCGATGGTTTGTCCTAAAACCAGGTTTAGTTTGGGGATGAGGCGATGAATAACTATTGGGAAGAAACCTAGTATGTTAGAAAAATGGTGGGGAGAAAGGTTTGGCATTGGTTTGTATTGCTTATTGGTTAGTGAGGCGAGTTCTAGTGCGGTGAGAAGGCCAATGACAGTCACTATTAGGGCGGCAACTTTGAGAAGGGACGGTATGGATATAACTGGTGTTTTCAGGGGGGTGATGTTAGAGGTAATTAGGAGACCGGCGATAATACTTCCCCAGGCTAGGCGTTTGATGGGGTTAATAACTGTTGAATTGTTTTCGTTAATTGGGGAAAGGGGGTTGAAGCGGGGGTGGCCTATTGAGACGAAGAAAATTACTCGAAGACTGTAGATAGCGGTGAAGGAAGTAGCTAGGAGGGTGAGGAGTAGGGCTCAGGCGTTTAGGTAAGATGTGTTTAAGGCTTCAATAATAGCATCTTTTGAAAAGAAACCTGCTAGGAAGGGGGTTCCTGTGAGAGCTAGGCTTCCGATGGTTAAGCAGGAAGAGGTGAAAGGAGTCAGGTGATGTATACCTCCTATTTTCCGGATGTCTTGTTCGTCGTTCAGGCTATGAATAATAGACCCTGAGCAGAGGAAGAGTATAGCTTTAAAGAATGCGTGAGTGCAGATGTGAAGGAAGGCAAGTTGGGGTTGGTTAAGTCCAATTGTTACTATTATTAGACCCAGTTGACTTGAGGTTGAGAAAGCAACGATTTTTTTGATATCATTTTGGGTGAGGGCGCAGGTTGCGGTAAAGAGGGTGGTGAGGGCTCCTAAGCAAAGGCAAATGGTTAAGGCGGTTTGATTATTTCCTAGTATTGGACTTATGCGGATAAGAAGGAAGATGCCTGCTACGACCATGGTGCTTGAGTGCAGTAGGGCAGAGACCGGCGTAGGACCTTCTATGGCAGAAGGAAGCCAGGGGTGGAGGCCAAATTGGGCGGATTTACCAGTGGCAGCAATGATGAGACCAATGAGGGGATAAGTTAAATCAAAGTCTTTGGATAAAGTAAATATTTGTTGTATTTCTCAGGAGTTAAGGGAGGTTGCAATTCAGGCTATAGCAAAAATTAGGCCGATGTCCCCCGCTCGGTTATAGACTACTGCCTGGAGGGCAGCGGTGTTTGCGTCTGCACGGCCGTATCATCAGCCAATGAGGAGAAAAGATATAATCCCGACACCTTCTCAACCGATGAATAGTTGAAATATATTGTTTGCGGTAACAAGAATGATCATGGCAATAAGGAAGATTAGGAGGTATTTAAAAAACCGATTTATGTTCGGGTCGGCATGTATATATCAGGAGGCAAATTCTAGGATTGACCAGGTGACATAAAGGGCGACAGGGGTGAAGATAATTGAATAGATATCAAATTTAAGACTAATATTAATATCAAATGTGTGGGTGTTTATTCAAGTTCAGCTGGTAATAATTGTTTCTGTGCCTTCGTTAAGGAAGAGGCAGAGAGGGATGATGCTAGTAAAGAAGGCTCATTTTACTGCTGTTTTAACCTGGGTTAGTGCTCAGTTGGGAGGGAGGGGGGTGGGGGAAAAGGAGGAAAGGATGGGGAATATAAGTAATAAAAAAATAAGAATTAGACTAGTGGTTATTATGGTGGAGGTGAGGTGCATAGCTGCTACTTGGATTTGCACCAAGAGTTTTTGGTTCCTAAGACCAACGGATGAGCTGTTATCCTTTAGAAGCGGGGCGAGTGAGCTTAGGAGTCTAACCTAAGAGGCAAAAATTAGCAGTCTTTGTTGTTGTCAACCTCTCTCGGTGAATAAGGGGATTTTAACCTCTGTCTTTAGAATCACAATCTAATGTTTTTGTTAAACTATATCTACAGGCGGTCCACCCTCAAATTAATTCGGGCTTGGTGATTAGAAGAATTAGGGGCAGGAGATGAAGGGCCAGGAGAAGATGTTCTCGGGAATGTGTTGGGTCGAGGGACATAATATGTGCTGGTAGGGGCCCCCGTTGTGTCATAAGAAATATATACAGGGAGTAGCCTGCAGTGATTAGGGTTCCAGCTCCCGTGAGTGCAATTGTTCATCAGGATCAGTGGAGTAGGGAGGTAATGATTATGAGTTCTCCTATTAGATTTGGAAGAGGAGGGAGGGCAAGGTTTGCAAGGCTGGCGATGAATCATCATGCGGTTATTAGAGGTAAGACCATTTGGAGTCCTCGGGCTAATACCATGGTTCGGCTGTGGGTTCGTTCGTAGTTTGTGTTAGCTAGGCAAAAGAGGGCGGAGGAAGTTAAACCGTGTGCAATTATTAGAATGAGGGCGCCTGTGAAACCTCAGGGGGTTTGGATTAGAATGCCTGCTGCTACGAGTCCCATATGACTTACTGAGGAATAAGCAATTAGGGATTTTAAGTCTGTTTGGCGGAGGCAGATTGAGCCAGTTATAATTACTCCTCAGAGGGCGAAGATAATGAAGGGGTAGCTGAGTTCTTTGGTGAGCGGCTCTAGTATAATTATTATACGTATTATTCCATAGCCCCCTAGCTTTAGTAAGACTGCGGCTAGTACTATGGAACCAGCGATTGGGGCTTCAACGTGTGCCTTGGGAAGTCAGAGGTGGGCCCCGTAGAGGGGTATTTTTACTAGAAAGGCGAGCAAGCAACCGGCTCATCATAGTTTATCGGCGAAAGAAGAGAGTTGTAGGGAGGGGGCATATTGTAGTGTCAGAAGGGATAGGGTGCCAGTGCTGTTTTGGAGCAGTAGGAGAGCGACAAGCAGAGGGAGTGAGCCTGCTAGTGTATAAAATAAAAAATAAGTGCCCGCATTTAGTCGTTCTGTTTGATTTCCTCAACGAGTAATGATTACAAGGGTCGGAATAAGGGTAGCTTCAAACATAATATAAAACATAATTATTTCGGTTGCGCCGAAGGCTATAATAAGGAAGATTTGTAAGGATGTAAGGAGGGTAATGTAGATTCGTTGTCGGGAGGAAGGTTCAGACGCTGTGTGGTTTTGGCTTGCAAGAATTATCAGGGGTAGAAGCCAACAGGTTAGTGCAAGAAGGGGGGTGGAGAGGGGGTCTGTTGCTATATAAGGGCTGAGAAAAGATCAGCCTGATTCAGGGGATGATTTTAATCAGGTTAGGCTAGTTAAGGAAATGAGTAGACTGTAGGAAAGGGCGGTGGATCAGAGGTGTTTGGCCGGGACGGCTCAAATAGTGGGGACAAGCATAATAGTAGGGAGGAGAATTTTTAGCATTGTAGAAGATTTAGGTTTTGGAGTCGGTCTGTTCCGTGAGTGCGGGCAGTGGCAACAAGTAGTGCGAGACCGGCGCTTGCTTCACAGGCTGAGAAAGCCAGGAGAAGTATGGGGGAGGCTGAGAAGTTAACGGAGTTAAGTTGAAGGGTTCACATGGAGAGAGCAATAAAGAGTGAGAGTATTATACCCTCTAAACATAAAAGAGCGGAAAGAAGATGGGTTCGGTGGAATGCCAGGCCTGCTAGGCCTAGAAGAAAGGTAGAGGAAAAGGCGAAATGTGTAGGGGTCATTAGACGGTTACGGACTTTAACCACAAGCTCTTGAGCCGAAATCAAGGGTTTTTCTTAAACTAACAGTCTATTCAGCCCATTCTAGACCGCCTTGAGTTCATTCATAAATTAGGCCGAGGGTTAGTAATATAAGAACAGCGAAGGCTCAGGTGAATGTTATGAGAGGGGAAGAAAGTTGATCCCCTCAAGGAAGGGGAAGGAGCAGTGCAATTTCCAAATCGAATAGGAGGAAAAGGATTGCAACAAGGAAGAAGCGGAGAGAGAAGGGGAGACGAGCGGATCCTAGGGGATCAAAGCCACATTCGTAGGGGGAAAGTTTTTCATGGTCAGGTGTTATTTGGGGAAGTCAAAAAGAAACAATAGCGAGGATAGTGGAGAGGGTAATAGAAATAATGAGTATTGTTGTGATTAAGTTCATTATCTTTCCTTGGGGTTTAACCAAGACTAGGTGATTGGAAGTCACAGGTACTAGCTTTAATACTAGAAAGATATGAGCCTCATCAGTAAATTGAGATATAAAGGAATAGTCAGACAACGTCTACAAAGTGTCAGTATCAGGCGGCTGCTTCAAAACCAAAGTGGTGTTCGGAGGTGAAATGATATAGTACTTGTCGTAGAAGGCAGATGGCTAGGAAGGTGGAGCCAATGATTACGTGGAGTCCGTGGAAGCCGGTTGCTACGAAGAAGGTGGAACCATAAACTCCGTCTGCAATAGTGAAGGGGGCTTCGTAGTATTCTATTGCTTGAAGGAAGGTAAAGTAGAAGCCTAGAAGGATAGTTAAAGTGAGGGACTGGATTGCTTCTTTTCGATGTCCTTCTATGATACTGTGGTGTGCCCAGGTGACCGTGACTCCTGAGGCTAGTAGGACGGCTGTATTGAGGAGGGGGACTTCGAAGGGGTCTAGAGGGGTAATTCCTGTAGGGGGTCAGCAGCCTCCTAGTTCTGGAGTTGGGGCGAGGCTGGCGTGATAAAAGGCTCAGAAGAAACCTAGGAAGAAGAATACTTCTGAGGTAATAAAGAGGATCATCCCGTATCGGAGGCCTTTTTGGACAGGAGGGGTATGGTGCCCTTGGAATGTTCCTTCTCGGACAATATCCCGTCATCATTGATATATAGTTAGAAGAAGAAGGACAAGACCTAGTGTTAGTAAGGTTATATTATGGAAATGCATTCAGATTGCTAAACCGGAGGTTAGTAGAAGGGCGCCTACTGCGCCTGTTAGGGGTCATGGGCTGGGGTCAACTATGTGATATGCGTGTACTTGATGGGCCATTAAACGTTTTCTTGTAGGTAGAGGCTTAAGAGAAGGACAAAGACATAGGCTTGAATTATGGCCACTGCAACTTCTAGAAGGGTCAGGAGGAATAGTAGTACTGCGGTCAGAATGGCTACTGTGGGTATTAGGGGGAGGAGGACGAAGGCGGCGGTGGCAATAAGTTGAATTAAAAGGTGACCGGCTGTAAGGTTTGCGGTTAATCGTACGCCAAGTGCGAGGGGGCGAATAAATAGGCTAATTGTTTCGATGATAATTAGGACAGGGATTAAGAGGGTGGGGGTACCTTCTGGTAACAGGTGGCCTAGGGCATGGGTAGGCTGGTTTCGCATACCAATAATGACTGTTGCAAGTCAGAGGGGGACGGCGAAGGCCATGTTGAGGGAGAGTTGTGTTGTAGGGGTAAAGGTGTAGGGCAGGAGACCAAGTATGTTTAAGGTAATGAGGAAAAGTATAAGGGAGGCGAGAAGGGCTGCTCATTTATGGCCCCCTAAACTTAAAGGTTGAAAAATTTGTTGGGTAAAGCGGTTAATAAACCATCCTTGGAGCGTAATGAGGCGGTTGTTTAGTCAACGTGGGGTAGGTTTGGGGTAGAGGATTCAGGGTAAACTGAGGGCAAGGGCAATGAGGGGGATTCCCAGGTATGTGGGGCTCATAAATTGGTCAAAAAAGCTTAGTATCATGGTCAACTTCAGGGCTCTGTTTTGGGTTTCTCTGTGCTTTGGAGTGTTGGGTCGTTTGGGAAGGTGTGTGCTAGAACTTTTGGGGGAATGACTGTTAGGAAAACTAATCAGGAGAAGACTAGAATAGCGAATCAAGGTGCGGGGTTAAGTTGTGGCATTTCGCTAGGGGTGGGCGGGGGTCACCAGTCTTTAGCTTAAAAGGCTAACGCTATTCCCTATTTAGCTTCTTAGCGAAGTGTCTTCAAGTATTAAGGAGGATCAGTTTTCAAAGTGTTCTAGTGGTACTGCTTCTACCACAATAGGCATAAAGCTGTGGTTTGCGCCGCAAATTTCAGAGCATTGGCCATAAAAGATGCCGGGGTGGGAGGCAATAAATGCTGTTTGGTTTAGGCGTCCTGGAACGGCGTCTATTTTTACCCCCAGACTTGGGACGGCTCAGGAGTGAAGTACGTCTTCGGCAGAAATTAGGACCCGGATGGGGGATTCAACTGGTACTACTATTCGATGGTCTGCTTCTAGAAGGCGGAATTGGCCTGGGGCTAAGTCTTGTGTGGGAATTATGTATGAGTCAAAGCCGAGGTCTTCATAGTCAGTATACTCGTAACTTCAGTATCACTGATGACCTATTGCTTTAATTGTAAGATGGGGGTCGTTAATTTCATCTATAAGATAAAGAATGCGTAGGGAGGGGAGGGCAATGAGAATCAGAATGATAGCTGGGAGCAGGGTTCAGATGATCTCGATTTCTTGGGAGTCTAGGATAAATTTATTAGTTAGCTTGGTTGTTACTATAGCCACAATAATGTAAAGCACGAATGTGCTAATTAGAAAGACAATTATTAAGGCATGGTCGTGGAAGTGAAGAAGTTCTTCTATTACAGGTGAAGCTGCATCTTGAAAACCTAGTTGGGAGGGATGTGCCATTGTTGTAAGACACGCGGGGCTTAAACCCGCAATTTTGCCTTGACAAGGCAATGTAATGGTCGATTTTACTAGTGTCTTATGAAGAAAGTGACAGAGTGGTTATGTGGCTGGCTTGAAACCAGTTTATGGGGGTTCAATTCCTCCCTTTCTCGTTACTGGGGGCTTGAGGGGGTGGAAGCAGATTTTTCGTAGCTTGGTCAAGTTTGAACTTGGACGAAGGCAGGTTCTTCGAAGGTGTGGTAAGGAGGAGGGCAACCATGAAGTCATTCTACGTTTGTTGCTGTGAGTTCCACTGATGAAACTTCTCGTTTAGCGGCGAATGCTTCTCAAATAATAAATAAAAATATAATTACTGCGATTAGGGAAACTATTGAGCCAATGGAAGAAACTGTGTTTCAAAGGGTGTAGGCGTCGGGATAGTCGGAGTATCGGCGAGGTATTCCTGCCAGCCCCAGGAAATGTTGTGGGAAGAAAGTTATATTAACACCAGCAAACATTACCCCGAAGTGGATTTTGGTTCAGGTGCTGTGGAGCGTGTACCCTGAGAATAAGGGGAATCAGTGGACGAATCCGGCAACGATGGCAAACACGGCCCCCATCGAGAGAACATAGTGGAAGTGGGCAACGACGTAATATGTGTCGTGAAGCATAATATCTAGAGAAGAGTTGGCCAGAACAATTCCGGTTAGCCCCCCAACAGTAAAGAGGAAAATGAAGCCGAGTGCTCATAAGAGTGGGGTTTCTCATTTAATTGAGCCGCCGTGCAGAGTGGCCAGTCAGCTGAAAACTTTTACCCCGGTTGGGATAGCAATAATTATTGTGGCGGAAGTAAAGTAAGCTCGTGTGTCTACGTCCATTCCTACAGTAAACATGTGGTGAGCTCAGACAATAAACCCTAGGAGGCCAATGGCCATTATGGCTCAAACCATTCCCATGTATCCGAAGGGTTCTTTTTTACCCGCGTAGTACGCAACAATGTGGGAGATTATACCAAAGCCAGGGAGGATAAGGATATAGACTTCAGGGTGACCAAAGAATCAGAACAAATGTTGGTAAAGGATAGGGTCCCCTCCTCCAGCAGGGTCAAAGAAGGTTGTATTAAGGTTTCGGTCTGTGAGAAGTATTGTGATGCCGGCAGCAAGCACGGGTAGGGATAATAAAAGCAATACTGCGGTAATTAGGACGGATCACACAAACAGAGGTGTTTGGTACTGAGAGATGGCAGGGGGTTTTATGTTAATAATTGTTGTAATAAAATTAATTGCGCCAAGAATAGACGATACCCCCGCTAAATGGAGGGAGAAGATGGTTAAATCGACAGAAGGTCCCGCGTGGGCGAGATTGCCTGAGAGTGGCGGATAAACAGTTCATCCTGTGCCAGCCCCTGCTTCGACTCCAGAAGAGGCAAGAAGGAGAAGGAATGAAGGGGGAAGGAGTCAGAAGCTTATATTGTTTATTCGAGGGAAAGCTATGTCGGGTGCACCGATCATAAGAGGCACTAGTCAGTTTCCAAAGCCTCCAATCATAATTGGCATTACTATAAAGAAAATTATTACAAAAGCATGTGCTGTAACAATTACATTATAAATTTGGTCATCTCCGAGGAGAGCGCCGGGCTGACTTAGTTCTGCCCGAATTAGGAGGCTAAGTGCAGTTCCTACTATTCCGGCCCAAGCACCAAATACTAGATAGAGGGTGCCGATATCTTTGTGATTAGTTGAGAAGAATCAACGAGTGATTGCCACAGGTAAGATGGCTGAGTGTTAAGCGGTGGATTGTAGCCCCACGAACAGAGGTTCAAATCCTCTTCTTATCAAGCCTCGAGGTGTTATACATATCAGATTGCAAATCCGAAGAAGCAGGTTAGAGCCCTGCCGGGGCTTTCCCCCGCCCTTTTGGAGGCGGGCGGGGGAAAGGTTAGACAGATGCTTGTTGGTTTAAGCGCTTAGCTGTTAACTAAGAGTTTGTAGGATCGAGGCCTTCCTGTCTAGCAAGGCTTTAGCTTAATTAAAGTGTCTGTTTTGCATACAGAAGATGTGGGTTAATATCCTGCAAGTTTTAGCAGGGGCTGGGAGATTTTCACTCCCGCTTAGGGCTTTGAAGGCCCTTGGTCTGGGTGCTATCCTAAGCCCCTTAGGAGGGTAACAAGGCGGAGATGGCAGGGGTGAGAGGTAGGAGGCAAATTGTTATTGCAGTTGAAGTGGCGAGGGGGTAGGTTAGTTGAGTGGAAGGTAAGCGTCAGGGGGTTGAACCTGTTAGGTTGTTAGGGGAAATAGTAAGGGTTATTGCGTACGAGAGGCGTAGGTAAAAATACAGGCTAAGTAGGGCTGAAAGGGCAGCTAGGGTTGCGGTGGGGGCAAGCCCTTGTTTGGTTAGTTCTTGAAGAATTAGTCATTTTGGCATGAAGCCTGTAAGAGGGGGGAGGCCTCCTAGGGAGAGTAGAATGAGGGGTATGAGAGCTGTCAGGGCGGGGGCTTTTGCTCAGGATGTGGCAAGGGTGTTGATATTTGTAGAATCGTTGAGTTTAAATGCAAGAAATGTTGAGAATGTTATAATGAAATAGGTTAGGAGGGTGAGGAGGGTGATGGAGGGGGAGAATTGTAGGACAAGAATTATTCAGCCTAAATGGGCGATTGATGAATATGCAAGAATCTTGCGGAGTTGTGTTTGGTTTAATCCGCCTCAGCCCCCAATAAGTGTGGATGTAAGACCTAAGATGATAAGGAGTGTTGAGCTTGAGGGTTGAAGTTGAAGAATTAGGGCGAAAGGGGCAAGCTTTTGTCAGGTTGAAAGGATCAAGCCTGTGGTGAGGTCTAGGCCTTGCAGGACTTCGGGGAGTCAAGCATGAAGGGGGGCTAGACCAATTTTGAGAGCAAGTGCAAGAGTAATTATGGTACTTGGGAGGGGGTGCGTAATTTGTTGAATTTCTCACTGGCCTGTTAGTCAGGCGTTAGTTACACTTGCAAATAGGAGGGTAGCTGCAGCAGTGGCTTGAGTCAAAAAATATTTGGTTGTAGCTTCGACTGCGCGTGGGTGGTGATGTTGGGCTATTAGGGGAATAATGGCTAGTGTATTTATTTCAAGGCCTATTCAGGCGAGAAGTCAGTGGGAGCTAGCAAATGTAATTGTTGTGCCAAGGCCCATGCCAAAGAGAAGAGTGGCTAAGATGTAAGGATTCATTAGTGAAGGAAGGAGTTTAACCAACATGTTTGGGGTATGGGCCCAAAAGCTTATTTAGCTGACTTTACTAGGAAGTGGTGTAGAGGAAGCACTAAGAGTTTTGATCTCTTCAGGTAGGGTTCAAGTCCCTTCTTTCTAAGGAGTTGGAGGGACTTTAACCCTCATGATTCACTCTATCAAAGTGGTCCTTTATTTTAGGTACAGCTCCGGGCTATAGTTGCGGGGGCAGGCCTGTTAGTGCAATTGGAAGGGAGAGGTGTCAAATTACCAGGGCAAGGGTTAGTGGTAGGAAATTTTTTCAAATTAGGTGCATGAGTTGGTCATAACGAAACCGTGGGTAGGAAGCACGAACTCATAGGAAGAGGACAGATAGGAGAGCTGCTTTGATTATAAGGTTTGTTGTTGTAATTTCAGGGGTGGTGTGAAAGACAGAGGCGCCTAGGAATAGAGTTGCAGAGAGGGTATTTATTAGGAGAATGTTGGCGTATTCAGCGAGGAAAAAAAGGGCGAAAGGTCCTCCTGCGTACTCTACGTTAAAGCCGGAGACGAGTTCAGACTCACCTTCTGTGAGGTCAAAAGGGGCCCGGTTTGTTTCTGCAAGTGTGGAAATGTACCATATAGCGGCTAAGGGCCAGGCGGGGAGGATTAATCAGACACTTTCTTGGGCGATGCTAAATGTTTGTAGGGTGAAGCCTCCAGTAAAAATAATAGCATTAAGAAGGATTAGCCCTAGACTAACTTCATAGGAAATAGTCTGTGCTACGGCTCGAAGGGCCCCGATTAAGGCGTATTTTGAATTGGAGGCCCATCCTGAGCCTAGAATAGAGTAAACTGCTAGACTGGAGAGGGCAAGGATAAAGAGGATGCCAAGGTTGAGATCTGCTATTGGGAAGGGGAGGGGTATTGGAGTTCAAAGGGTGAGGGCTAGGGTGAGGGCTAGTATAGGGGTAAAGAGAAAGAGGATGGGCGAGGAGGTGGAGGGTCGAACGGGTTCTTTTATAAAGAGTTTAAGTCCGTCTGCAATTGGTTGGAGGAGGCCGTAGGGGCCTACAATGTTTGGGCCCTTTCGTAATTGTATGTAGCCGAGGACTTTTCGTTCGACAAGCGTGAGGAGTGCAACGGCTAGAAGGACAAACACGATAAGAATTAAGGGGTTGAGGATGGATGAAACTAGTGTTGAGAGCATAGTTAAAGGGAGGACTTGAACCTCCGTGGAAAGGGCTTAGGTCTTTTGCAATGTCCGGGCTCTGCCACTTTAACAAGCCATTTTCTATGGCTAGGGGGTACGCCCTTTTATCTATTTTAGTTGATTTCAATAGATGAGGGGGAGGCATATTGAGAACAGGGGCCCCTTCTTTTCGGTCCTTTCGTACTAGAAAAGATCGTGACATAGATAGAAACTGACCTGGATTACTCCGGTCTGAACTCAGATCACGTAGGACTTTAATCGTTGAACAAACGAACCCTTAATAGCGGCTGCACCATTAGGATGTCCTGATCCAACATCGAGGTCGTAAACCCTCTTGTCGATATGGGCTCTAGAAGAGGATTGCGCTGTTATCCCTAGGGTAACTCGGTCCGTTGATCGGCTATGCGCCGGATCTTGTCGGTCAGAAGTTCTGTTACTTGGAGTTGTGACTCTGGGTTGTGGGGGTAGTGTGCTCCCGGTCCACATGGGGGTTTGTTGTTTCCCCGCGGTCGCCCCAACCAAAGACATTAGAACAGTGGCCAATGAGTTTTGTCCTTTATTTGAGGGGTGTTTAACATGGTCTGTTCTGGTGTCTAAAGCTCCATAGGGTCTTCTCGTCTTATGTTAATATCCCCGCTTCTGCACGGGGAGATCAATTTCATTGACTGGAAAAAGGAGACAGTTAAGCCCTCGTTATGCCATTCATACAGGTCTTCATTTAAAAGACAAGTGATTGCGCTACCTTTGCACGGTCAAAATACCGCGGCCGTTAAACTTATAGTCACAGGGCAGGCGGGACCTCTTATATTTAGGGGTTCAAGAGGCGATGTTTTTGGTAAACAGGCGAGGCTTGTGTTTGCCGAGTTCCTTCTTTTTCTTTTAGTCTTTCCTGGTTTGCACACCAGTGTGGGGTTAACGGTGAGGAACTAGGGGGTTTTCCAGTTGTTTGTTTTTTGCCTAGGGCCCTCTTTGTTTTGGGGCCGTTAATGGTCGGTGAAGGGTTCGTTCCGAGTTACACTTGTGCGGGGAGAGGTGGGCCCTCTTATTACTCATGTTAGCATAAACGCTTCCATAGTTTTATGGAACGGCCTGGTAGGTTTAAGGGGGGTGAAATTGTATTGTCCTTATTAGAAGGCTAATTAGGTGATGTTCGAGCTTTAACGCTTTCTGAGTAGGTGGCTGCTTTTAGGCCCACTAGGACATTTAACCTTTTTGTTCGTTGTGATTTTTACCCTCCTTGGAAAGTTGTATCTTGTTTCAAAGGGGCTGTACCCCCTTTGACTAACTCCTTTAACTTCTTTGCTCGGTGTGAAGGCCTTAGGCCAATGGGAATGGAGAATTTAAAGGGCTGAACTTTTATTCAGTTTTCAGGCAACCAGCTATAACTAGGCTCGGTAGGTCTGTCACCTCTACTCGAAGTTCTTCCCACTCTTTTGCCACAGAGACGGGGGGGGTCCTATAAATTAGACTGCCTTGGAGTAGCTCGCTTAGTTTCGGGGTATCAAACTATAATGCTTTTTGCTTGAGGTTTTCTGGCTAAATCATGATGCAAAAGGTACGAGGAGTAATCTCTGCTTTTTAGTGCTTTACTGGGTTGTTTCATTTCTCTTTCAGCGTTCCCTTGCGGTACTTTCTCTGTTGCTCCTAGGTCCTTTTTCGTCGCCCGTACTTAGGTGGAAAAATGGTTTGTTGTTGAAAGAGTGATATATTTGGGGGTATAGATAGGGTTAATTTGGGGTTGATGGAGGGGCTAGCTGTTGGGCGTCAGGGTGGCCCGATTTGCACGGGCGACTTCTCAGTGTAAGGGAGACGCTTTTCTGGCTTAGCTACACTCTGATTTTTCCAAGTACACCTTCCGGTACACTTACCATGTTACGACTTGCCTCCCCTTTACCGGTAAAATGTATTATTTATAGGATGATGTTGGCTTGGGGAGAGTGACGGGCGGTGTGTGCGCGCTTCAGGGCCAATTTCAGCGGAACGCTCTATTTTCTGCTTACTGCTAAATCCTCCTTCTAATGTCTATTTCATTACATTGTTCGTATTCCCTGTGGCAGGGAATGTAGCCCATTTCTTCCCCCCTCATATGCTACACCTCGACCTGGCGTTTTAAGTTGTACTAGTTTTGCTTACTGTGGTTCCTTCATAGGGTAAGCTGACGACGGCGGTATATAGACGGGAAGAACAAGAGGGGGTGAGGTTTAACGGGGGTTATCGGTTCTAGAACAGGCTCCTCTAGGTGGATCTAAAGCACCGCCAAGTCCTTTGGGTTTTAAGCTAGTGCTCGTAGTACCCGGGCGGATAGTGGGTGTAGGGGGCTATCAAGGTTTAGGGCTGGGCATAGTGGGGTATCTAATCCCAGTTTGTTTCGCAGCTTTCGTGGGGTCGGGGGTATAAAGCCACTTTCGTAGTGGGGCTTCTTGCTCTCGGGTACGTATAACAGTTCTGAGGGCGTTCGGCTTTAGTTTAAAAATTTCCTAACCACCCTTTACGCCGATGTCTATCAACTTGAGCCTCTCGTATAACCGCGGTGGCTGGCACGAGTTTTACCGGCCCTCTTGGCTTTAACTAAGTCAAGTTTTCACTTATGGCTTAATGTCTATCACTGCTGAATTCCCTTGAGGGTGTGGCTAAGCAAGGTGTCATGGGCTGCGGAAAGTGTGCCTGATACCAGCTCCTTGTTTTCGGGCAGAAAACTGTGGGCATTCTCACAGGGGGGCGGAGACTTGCATGTGTAAGTTTAGCCAAAGTTGACAGTAAAGTCAGGACCAAGCCTTTGTGCTCACGGGACCTTTCTAGGGACCGTCTTAACATCTTCAGTGTTATGCTTTAGTTAAGCTACGCTAGC